GTATGTGGACAAACACAGAACTCAAAATTTCGGATTCTAAAGAGAAAACTACAGAAGAAAGTCAAAAAAAAAGAAAAGAATATAAAAAAGAGGAAGCCAAAAGAAAGGAGAAAGTACGTATAGAAATAGCGGAAGCCTGGGATAGTATTTTACTTGCTCAAGTAATAAGAGGTTTTTTGTTAGTAACCCAATCGATTCTTAGAAAATATATTATATTGCCTTCATTGATAATAATTAAAAACACTACTCGTATGCTATTGTTTCAATTTCCCGAGTGGTACGAGGATTTTAAAGATTGGAATCGAGAAATGTATGTTAAATGCACCTATAATGGCGTTCAATTATCAGAAAAAGAATTTCCAAAAAACTGGTTAACAGACGGTATTCAGATTAAGATCCTATTTCCTTTTCGTCTCAAACCTTGGCATAGATCTAACCCACGAGCCCCTTATAACGATCCAATGCAAAATAAAGATTCAAAAAATGATTCTTGTTTTTTAACAATTTTTGGAATGGAAGCGGAATTCCCTTTTGATTCTCCCAGAAAACAACGTTCATTTTTTGAACCCATTTTTAAAGAACTCAAAAGAAAAATTAGAAAATTGAAAAAAAAATGCTTTCTAATTCTAAGAATTTTTAAAGAAAAAACAAAAATTTTTCTAAATGTTTCAAAAGAAATAAAAAAATGGGTCATTAAAAGGATTCCGGTTTTAAAAGAAATAAAAAAAGAACTTTCAAAAATAAATCCAATTCTATTATTATTATTTGGATTGAGAAAAAGAAAAGTATATGAATTGAGTAAAACTAAAAAAGATTTGATAATAAGTAATCTGATGATTCATGAATCGTCCGTTGAAACTATACCACCGTCCTTTGAAACTATACCTCAGAATTGGACAAATTTTTCGTTGACAGAAAAAAAAATGCAAGATCTAACGGATAGAACAAACACGATCATAAATCAAATAGAAAAAATTACAAACGAAAAAAAGCGAGGATTTCTAATTCCGGATCGAAATATTCATTTTAACAAAAACAAAATAAGTGATGATGATAAAAGGTTGGAATCACAAAAAAATATTTGGCAGATAGTAAAAAGAAAAAATGCTCGACTAATACGCAAATCACATTTTTTTATAAAAATTTTCAGTGAAAGGATATACACAAATATCTTTCTGTGGATCATTCATAGTCCTAGGATCAATACACAATCATTTCTTGAACCAATAAAAAAAATTATTAATAAATACATTACCAATAATGAAACAAATCAAGAAAAAATGGATAAAACAAATCAAAGTTTAATTCACTTTATTTCGACTATAAAAAAGGCAATATATACTACGAATATTAGTAATAAGAATTCAAATACTTTTTGTGATTTATCCTACTTTTCACAAGCCTATGTATTTTACAAACTTTCACAAACCCAATTTATTAATTTCGATTTTTCTAAGTTAAAATCTGTCTTTCAATATAATGGAGCTGCTCCATTTATTAAGAATGAAATAAAGGGTTATTTTGTTGAAACACAAGAACTTTTTCTTTCTCAATTAAGACATAACAATGGTCAGAATTCTGGAATAAATCAATGGACAAATTGGTTAAGGAATCATTATCAATATGATATATCTCACATTAGGTGGTCTAGACTAGTACCACAAAAATGGCGAAATAGATTCAATCACCACTGGATGAATCAAAATAAGGATTTAGGCAACTCATCTAAAAAAATGAAATTTAATCACTCCGAAAAACGAAAATTTTTTGAAATGGCTTCATTACTGAATGAAAAAGAGAATTTTAAAAAACAATATAGATATGATCGGTTAGCATATAAATCTATTAATTCTGAAGATACGAAGTACTCTTCAATTTATGAATTCCCATTACACGTAAAAAATAACCAAGAAGTTTTTTCGAATTCCAACACAAATAAACGAAAATCTTTTTATATGATGGAAGGTATTCCTATTATTCTTATCAATAATGATCGAGTACAAGATGATATTAGAGATATGGAGAAAAATATGGATAGAAAATATTTTGATTGGAGAATTATCCATTTTTGTCTTAGAAACAAAATAGATATCGAAGCTTGGATCAATATTGATACTGACCCAAGCAGTAATAAAAAATCTATTAAGGCTAAATTTAATAATTATCAAACAATTGATAAAATAAAAAAGCAAAATTTTTTTTATCTCACGATTCATCAAGATCAAGAAATAAATTTATCCAATCAAAAAAGTTTTTTGGATTGGATGGGAATGAATGAAGAAATATTAAATAGCTCCATATCAAATCTTGAACGTTGGTTCTTCCCAGAATTTTTGATATTTTATAATTTGTATAAAACTAAACCGTGGATTATACCAAAAAAACCACTTCTTTTAGATTCTAATATAAATGAAAACGCTACTGATATTGAAAACAAAAGCATTGCTGGAAATAAAAAAAAAGATACTTTTATATCAATACCCTCCAATGAAAAAAAATCTCTTGAATTAAAAAAACGAAATAAAGAGCAAAAAGAATCTGTGGACCAAGCAAACCTTGAATCTACTCTTTCAAACCAAGAAAAAGATGTTGAAGAAGATTATACGAATTCGGACATGAAAAAACATAATAATAAAAAGCAATACAAGAACAATACAAAAACAAAAGCGGAGTTTGATTTTTTACTAAAAAGGTATTTTCATTTTCAATTGCGATGGGATGATATTTTAAATAAAAAAATAATAAATAACATCAAAGTATATTGTCTCCTGCTTAGACTGCTAAATCCACGAGAAATAACTATATCCTCTATTCAAAGGGGAGAAATGAGTCTTGATATTCTGATGATTCAGAAAAATTTAATTCTTACGGAATTCATCAAAAGAGGAATTTTGATTATTGAACCAATTCGTATATCTATAAAAAATGATGGGCAATTTATTATGTATCAAACCATTGGTATTTCATTGGTTCATCAAAGTAAACACAAAATTAAGCAAAAATACCGAGAAAAAACCGATGTTGATAAGAATTCTGATGAAATCATTACCAAATATAAAAAGATGACTGGAAATATAGATAAAAACCATTATGATTTGTTTGTTCCTGAAAATCTTTTATCACCGAGACTTCGGAGAGAATTTAGAATTCTAATTTGTTTCAATTCTAGGAATAGAAATGATATGCATAAAAATTCAGCATTGGAGAATGGGAATAAGGTAAACCATCAGGTTTTGGATAAAAGCAAAGGATATAAAAAAAAACTTATTAAATTAAAGTTATTTCTGTGGCCCAATTATCGATTAGAAGATTTAGCTTGTATGAATCGGTATTGGTTTGATAGCAATAACGGCAGTCGTTTCGGTATAGTAAGGATACATATGTATCCGCGATTGAAAATTCATTAATAGTAAATTTTTGCTATCTTTTACATATCGCAGCGAGTCTATGACGACAAAAAGGTACACACATTCATTGTCTTACATTCCATTCTGATACATGATACTAATTCAATGACATATCAATTAGATCTAGAAAAGAACTGAATCAATAAAATCTTCTGATTTTAGAACTACATTTTTATTTTTTTGGAGTACCGAAACCAATAAGCCTTTTGTATACCTTTTCAAATCGAATTTTGAAATTAAAATCGGATTGATTTAATCAAATTCGAAATTAAAGCTAAATTAAGATTATTGTTTATACCAAACTAAAACAAGTGACATTATTATTACTGATCAATAAAGATATCTATCAATCAAAATATCTTAAATTAAAAAAAGATGGGGTTTCATTTTATGGTAAAAAATTCATTCATCTCAGTTATTTCACAAGAAGAAAAAAAAGAAAACAGGGGTTCTGTTGAATTTCAAATATTTAGTTTCACCAATAGGATACGAAGACTTACTTCGCATTTACAATTACACAAAAAAGACTATTTATCTCAGAGGGGTCTGCGTAAAATTTTGGGAAAACGCCAACGACTGCTATCTTATTTGTCAAAGAAAAATAGAATAGGTTATAAAGAATTAATTAATCGGTTGGATATTCGGGAATTAAAAACTCGTTAATTTGAAGAAGCATTTTGAATTATTTGATTTATTAGATCTTGAATTTGAATGAACTTTTTTTTAGTTTTCAGCAATTCATGAAAGAATGAATTAAGGAAAAACCTATGAATATACCAGCTACAAGAAAAGATCTCATGGTAGTCAACATGGGTCCCCACCACCCATCAATGCATGGTGTTCTTCGACTTATCATTACTCTAGATGGTGAAGATGTTATTGACTGTGAACCAATATTGGGTTATTTACACCGAGGGATGGAAAAAATTGCGGAAAACCGAACAATTATACAATATTTGCCTTATGTAACACGTTGGGATTATTTAGCTACTATGTTCACAGAAGCAATAACGGTAAATGGACCGGAACAGCTGGGAAATATTCAAGTACCTAAAAGAGCCAGTTATATCAGAATTATTATGTTGGAGTTGAGTCGTATAGCTTCTCATCTGTTATGGCTTGGCCCTTTTATGGCAGATATTGGTGCACAGACTCCCTTTTTCTATATTTTCAGAGAAAGAGAATTAGTATATGATCTATTCGAAGCTGCCACCGGTATGAGAATGATGCATAATTATTTTAGGATCGGAGGGGTAGCGGCTGATCTTCCTCATGGCTGGATAGATAAATGTTTGGATTTCTGCGATTATTTTTTAATAAGGGTTGCTGAATATCAACAGCTTATTACACGCAATCCTATTTTTTTAGAACGAGTCGAGGGGGTAGGCATTATTGGTCGAGAGGAAGTAATAAATTGGGGTTTATCAGGACCAATGCTGCGAGCGTCCGGAATACAATGGGATCTTCGTAAAGTTGATCAGTATGAGTGTTATGACGAATTTGATTGGGAAGTACAGTGGCAAAAAGAAGGGGATTCATTGGCTCGTTATCTAGTACGAATTGGCGAAATGATGGAATCCATAAAAATAATTCAACAGGCTCTTGAAGGAATTCCGGGGGGACCATATGAGAATTTAGAAATCCGATACTTTGATAGAGAAAGGAATCCAGAATGGAATGATTTTGAATATCGCTTTATTAGTAAAAAACCTTCTCCTACATTTGAATTGCCGAAACAAGAACTTTATGTACGAGTCGAAGCTCCAAAAGGAGAATTAGGGATTTTTCTGATAGGGGATCGGAGTGGTTTTCCTTGGAGATGGAAAATTCGACCGCCGGGTTTTATTAATTTGCAAATTCTTCCTCAGTTAGTTAAAAGAATGAAATTGGCTGATATTATGACAATACTAGGTAGTATAGATATCATTATGGGAGAAGTTGATCGTTGAAATGATAATTGATACACTAGAAGTACAAGATATCGATTCTTTTTCTAGACTGGAATTTTTAAAGGGGGTCTATGGAATTATATGGTTACTTATTCCTATTTTGACTCTTGTATTGGGAATTACACTAGGCGTACTGGTAATTGTATGGTTAGAAAGAGAAATATCCGCGGGAATACAACAACGTATTGGACCTGAATACGCCGGCCCTTTGGGAGTTCTTCAAGCTCTAGCAGATGGGACAAAACTTCTTTTCAAAGAGAATCTTTTTCCATCTAGAGGGGATACTCGTTTATTCAGTATCGGTCCATCCATAGCAGTTATATCCATTTTAGTAAGCTTTTTAGTAGTTCCATTTGGTTATCACCTTGTTTTAGCGGATCTCAATATTGGGGTTTTTCTATGGATTGCCATTTCAAGTATTGCTCCCATTGGACTTCTTATGTCAGGATACGGGTCAAATAATAAATATTCCTTTTTAGGTGGTCTACGAGCTGCTGCTCAATCAATTAGTTATGAAATACCATTAACCTTATGTGTGTTATCAATATCTCTACGTGCGATTCGTTGATATATAAATCTAAAACTTTCTGGACTCTTCCTTTCTAGGAAAGCGGTGGGATGAGTTGAGTAGAGTTAGATATCTTCATTTTTTTTATTCCTTATTCGGATTGAAGAATTAAATCAAATAGTTATATGAGTGAAAGAAAACAGCTTATATATATTATAATTATATAATTTAGAATATATAAATTCGCAGTAAAAATATTGAGTCTCATTTTCCATGTATAAGAGTTAAAGAGTTAAGCGGAAATAAACATAATAAATTGTTTACCCCAAGATTGGTTGATTAGTCCATCCTGACTTGAAGCGGGCTCAAAAGACTCACCGTATTGAGTTTTCACTATCATTTGTATGTATTAACTTAACATACATGTATTATCATAGCGGGGGGTTGAACAAAAACGAGTGGATGGTTAGAAACACCAAGATATATAACGGATTTGTAATGTAAATGGAAATTATGGAAATTATCCAAAAGGACATTTTTACATAATATACAAACAACGAATACTAATTGGGGCTTAAAATTGGTAGAAATTATTAGGCAGTACTCCCCAAGGCACGATTCCAATCCAGAGTATGCTCCTATCCACTGATTAAATACATAACTATTGGGAACGAAAAAATCCTTTATTTTGTAAGTCCTCTTTTTTTAAGAAATAGAAAGAAGAATAGAAACGAAAAAAAAAAGAGAGAAAGAAACCCAATCCCAATAAAAAAAATATCTTTTTTATCTTCTTCCATATTCATATATATAGAATATGTATCATAATTCATGAATAATATGGAACTCTTTTTCGTAAGTAAAAACAACGGGTTAGTTATATTTCTATAAGAAGTATTTTATTGAAGAATTAAGTTATTACTCAACAACGAAGAATTGAAATTATTAAAGAAGGAGTGAGATCAATTCAAAAGTACTTTGTTTTATTTTTAATTTATTTAATAATAAAATAATAATTATATAAAACTAATAATTATAACAGACAGAATTCTATGGGTCTAATTTTGGACCGTCCAATAAAGTGTGACCTTATCCACCCTACAAACATATCAAGATAAAATAATACTTACCCGGTCCTTAGATTTATTTATGGCCTTCAAGGAGCCGTATGCGGTGAAAATCTCATGTACGGTTCTGTAATAGCGATGGTAACAGTGATGATATCGCCGACTATGATTATCTAACAGTTCAAGTACAATTGATATAGTTGAGGCGCAATCAAAATATGGTTTTGGGGGGTGGAATTTGTGGCGTCAACCTATAGGGTTTATCATTTTTCTCATCTCTTCCCTAGCAGAATGTGAGAGATTACCTTTTGATTTACCAGAAGCAGAAGAAGAATTAGTAGCAGGTTATCAAACCGAATACTCGGGTATCAAATTTGGTTTATTTTATGTTGCTTCTTATCTAAACCTATTAGTTTCTTCATTATTTGTAACAGTTCTTTACTTGGGGGGTTGGAATATCTTTATTCCAGACATATATGTTTCTGAGTTTTTTGAAATAAATAAACTGGGTGGAGTCTTTGGAGCTACGATTGGTATCTTTATTACATTAACTAAAACTTATTTGTTCTTATTCATTCCTATCACAACACGATGGACTTTGCCGAGGCTAAGAATGGACCAACTATTAAATCTTGGATGGAAATTTCTTTTACCGATCTCTCTCGGTAATCTATTATTAACAACTTCTTCCCAATTATTTTCGCTGTAAGGGAATATTCTATATTCATAACTTGTCTCAAACAAGAGAAATAAACAAACATAAAATTATTCATATATATAGATTCACGATATGTTTTCTATGGTAACTGGGCTCATGAATTATGGTCAACAAACAGTACGGGCTGCAAGGTACATTGGTCAAAGTTTCATAATTACTTTATCTCACGCAAATCGTTTACCCATAACTATTCAATATCCTTATGAAAAATTAATCGCCGCGGAGCGCTTCCGTGGTCGAATTCATTTTGAATTTGATAAATGTATTGCTTGTGAAGTATGTGTTCGTGTATGTCCTATAGATCTACCTGTTGTTGATTGGAAATTGGAAACAGATATTCGAAAGAAACGATTACTTAATTACAGTATTGATTTCGGAATCTGTATATTTTGTGGTAATTGTGTTGAGTATTGTCCAACAAATTGTTTATCAATGACTGAAGAATATGAACTTTCTACTTATGATCGTCACGAATTAAATTATAATCAAATTGCTTTAGGTCGTTTACCAATGTCAGTAATTGACGACTATACAATTCGAACAATTTTTAATTCGACTCAAATAAAAAATAAGTAACCCTCTTGATTCCCGAATAATTTTCAATTCTTTTAAAAATACTAAGGTTCGGTTTTGATCTAAATCTAATTTAAAGAAATTCAGGGTTCTTTCATTTTGTTTGGTCAATAACTACAAATTCAACCTATTGATTGGTTGATAAGAATCGAGTCTTAATTTTGATTGAAAATTAATTAATTAATATATCTGTATATATTTCGATATATTTCGAAATACAAAATTTCGGATTAGAACTATTCCTTTAGATTCAGATAAAGAATAAAATTAGCCCAATAATTGTACCTACATTTAGTCACATCTCTTAGGATTTAATTAGGAATTTCTCAAAAATTATAAAAAAAACTCTGGTCGGGTCTCAATAAAGTCATGAAAAACATTTAGATTTATTTATCTCTTATTTTACATATAATGGATTTGCCTGGACCAATACATGACTTTCTTTTAATCTTTCTGGGATCGGGTCTTATACTGGGAGGTATAGGTGTGGTATTATTTACCAACCCCATTTATTCTGCTTTTTCGTTGGGACTGGTTCTTGTTTGTATATCCTTATTCTATATTCTTTTAAATTCCTATTTTGTAGCTGCTGCACAACTTCTTATTTACGTGGGAGCTATAAATGTTTTAATTGTATTTGCTGTGATGTTTATGAATGGTTCAGAATATTACAAAGATTTTAATCTTTGGACTGTGGGGGCTGGGATTACTTTGCCTGTTTGTACAAGTATTTTTGTTTTACTAATGATTACTATTACGGATACGTCATGGTACGGGATTATTTGGACTACAAGATCAAACCAGATTATAGAGCAAGATTTGATAAGTAATAGTCAACAAATTGGAATTCATTTATCAACAGATTTTTTTCTTCCATTTGAATTCATTTCGATAATTCTTTTAGTCGCTTTAATAGGCGCAATTGCCGTAGCGCGCCAGTAATAAATCTCTAGAATTAGCAATAGTAATCAAAATTAAACTCTGTTATGTGTTATTACATTTTTTTATCTTCAATTTTAAAATTGGTTATGACTAAAAGTCAAAATAAAAATTATTTTATGTAATCTATTACTAATACAATATATTCCTTTGTTCCGCACTGTATATTCTAGTCAATTGAATCTGTTGAATTGTTGTTCAGTTCATATTGAAATGACTCAAAATTGATCAGGAGTTAGTCAATGATGCTCGAGCATGTACTTGTTTTGAGTGCCTACTTATTTTCTATCGGTATCTATGGTTTGATTACTAGCCGAAATATGGTTAGAGCCCTTATGTGTCTTGAACTTATACTAAATGCGGTTAATATTAATTTCGTAACATTTTCTGATTTTTTTGATAGCCGGCAATTAAAAGGAAATATTTTCTCAATTTTTGTTATAGCTATTGCCGCCGCTGAAGCAGCTATTGGACTGGCTATTGTTTCGTCAATTTATCGTAACAGAAAATCAACTCGTATCAATCAATCGAATTTGTTAAATTAAGTAGTAATCATAAAAATTACAATATTTATAAATTCTAATTAACATGATCATACATTAAATTTAATTCATATTTTCGAAAATAGAAGAAATCAAAGTATCTTGGCTCTATCGCACGAGTCGATCCAGAAGTAAATTGATTCAAAATTTCTGGTAAATTATTGATTCATCTGGTGTCTAAATATATGATTCATTTACAAGTTTACTAGATCGAAAATTTCTGACGTTTAAAAATTTATAGATCCAATGTCACACTCAGTAAAGATTTATGATACGTGTATAGGGTGTACTCAATGTGTGCGAGCTTGCCCAACCGATGTATTAGAAATGATACCTTGGGACGGATGTAAAGCTAAGCAAATCGCTTCTGCTCCAAGAACAGAGGACTGTGTTGGTTGTAAGAGATGTGAATCCGCCTGTCCAACGGATTTCTTGAGTGTTCGCGTTTATTTATGGCATGAAACAACTCGCAGTATGGGTCTAGCTTATTAATACGTTCCAGAAAACCCTACTCGAATACATTTGATTTTTTTACCTTTACCGACAAAAACCCGCGCTCAAAATATATTTATTTCGAGCACGGGTTTTTATGGTCCAAGTTTATTTTGTTTTTACTATGAATAATTTTCCTTGGTTAACGCTAGTTGTAGTTTTGCCAATATCCGCGGGTTCCTTAATTTTCTTTCTTCCTCATAGAGGAAATAAGGTAATACGGTGGTATACTTTATGTATATGCATAACGGAACTCCTTCTAACAACCTATGCATTCGGTTATCATTTCCAATTGGATGATCCGTTAATGCAACTAACGGAGAATTATAAATGGATCAATTTGTTTGATTTTTACTGGAGATTGGGAATAGATGGAATTTCGATAGGACCCATTTTACTGACAGGATTTATTACAACTTTAGCTACTTTAGCGGCTTGGCCCGTTACTCGAGATTCTCGACTATTCCATTTCCTAATGTTAGCAATGTATAGCGGTCAAATAGGACCATTTTCTTCTCAAGACCTTTTACTTTTTTTCATCATGTGGGAGTTAGAATTAATTCCCGTTTATCTACTTCTATCCATGTGGGGGGGAAAGAAACGTTTGTATTCAGCTACAAAATTTATTTTGTACACTGCCGGAGGTTCTGTTTTTTTATTAATAGGAGTTCTGGGTATTGGTTTATACGGCTCCAATGAACCGACATTAAATTTGGAAACATTAGCTAATCAATCATATCCTGTAGCACTGGAAATAATATTCTATATTGGATTTCTTATTGCTTTTGCTGTCAAATCACCGATCATACCCCTACACACATGGTTACCAGACACCCATGGAGAGGCACATTATAGTACTTGTATGCTTTTAGCCGGAATCTTATTAAAAATGGGAGCCTATGGGTTGGTTCGAATCAATATGGAATTATTACCCCACGCCCATTCTATATTTTCTCCCTGGTTGATGATAGTTGGCACAATTCAAATTATCTATGCAGCTTTAACATCTCCTGGCCAGCGTAATTTAAAAAAAAGAATAGCCTATTCTTCTGTATCTCATATGGGTTTCATAATTATAGGAATTGGTTCTATAAGCGATACAGGGCTCAATGGGGCCATTTTACAAATAATTTCTCACGGGTTTATTGGCGCTGCGCTTTTTTTCTTGGCCGGAACAAGTTATGATAGAATACGACTTGTTTATCTCGACGAAATGGGCGGAATGGCTATCTCAATTCCAAAAATATTCACGACTTTCAGTATCTTATCAATGGCTTCGCTTGCATTACCGGGTATGAGCGGTTTTGTTGCCGAATTGATAGTTTTTTTTGGCATACTTACTAGCCAAAAATATCTTTTAATGACAAAAATATTAATTACTTTTGTAATGGCAATTGGAATGATATTAACTCCTATTTATTCATTATCTATGTTACGCCAGATGTTCTATGGATACAAGCTTTTTAATGCCCAAAATTCGTATTTTTTTGATTCTGGACCGCGAGAGTTATTTATTTCGATTTCTATCCTTTTACCTGTAATAGGTATTGGTATTTATCCCGATTTCGTTTTCTCATTATCAGTTGACAAGGTCGAAGCTATTGTATCAATTTTTTTTTATAGATAGTTTTTATCAATAAATCAAAATTAAAAATCTAAAAATCCGATGCTTTTAAAAATCGTTCATTGTACAAAAAAAGTCTTTTCTGATTTCTGCTTTTAAGTTAAAAAAAGTTGGAATTCTATTATAACCATATAACCAGATATTTTTGACATTTTCGAGAACCATTTGAATCAAGTAATGGAATATGGAATGATTCAAATGGTTCTTGATGGTTTATATAAGGGTTTCATATATATACGTATGCTGCCCTAGGCTTCTGGTTGTTAAGTACTTTATTCAATTAGATGGTAGTGTAAATGAACCATAACTATGCAACCCTATTCCTAATAGATTAACCCCAAAATAGCATATCCAAATTATAAGAAAGCCTACTGAGGCCACAATTGCAGAATTTACAGTTTCATAATTTTTATTTGTTCGAATATGTAAATAAATCGCAAATACGGTCCAAGTAATAAATGCCCAAGTCTCTTTTGGATCCCAATTCCAATAGGATCCCCACGCTTCATTAGCCCATACTGCTCCCGAAAGAATACCTATGGTTAAAAGTATAAATCCTAAACTAATAATACGATAACTCCATCGATCCAATTGTTGAATTAATTGATATCTGTAATAATTCTGAGAAAAACTCAAAGAAGTGCTTTGTAACACATTGGTTCTTTCATTCACGTATTGAATCTCACCAAAGGAAAACGACTCCGTTAATAAATTATTGCTTTTACTAAAAATCCTTATGAATTTTCGAAATGTAATGACTAGAAGAGCTAGTGATAATAATGATCCACACAAAAGAGCTGCATAGCCCAACACCATCATACTTACGTGCATCATTAACCAATGCGATTGGAGAGCCGGTACTAATATTGCGGATTGATGCATTTCATTTAAAAGACCTGAAGTAGTGAAACCCTGGGTAAAAATAACACTTGGCGCCGTTATTGCGCTTAAATGGGTTTGCTGTTTTTTAAAATACGGAATCATATGAATAATGGAAAAACCCCATGATAGAAAAATTAATGATTCATATAAATCGCTTAATGGTAAATGCCCAAAATAAATCCAACGAGTAATTAATAATCCTGTTATGCAGAAAAAAGTAGCGACCATCCCCTTTTCTGATGAATCATATAGTCCTACGATTTCATCAACAAATAAAGTTATCAAATGAATTGTAATTACAATTGAAATGATCGAAAAGGATATATGAGTTAATATATGCTCTAGAGTTGAAAATATCATAAAATTTATTAAAAGGGGCCTCAATGATAGGAATTGAAATAGCGAATTGAATTCATTATAGGGCTTACTCTTTTAGAAAAAGTCATGCCGCCACTCGGACTCGAACCGAGATGCTCTAGCACTGCTTCCTAAGAGCAGCGTGTCTACCGATTTCACCATAGCGGCTTATTCGAAATCATAATAACCTATTTTTATTCAATTGTCGAGATTGAGCGGATTAATTCAATATTTTTTTAGGAAACATTAAAATTGATGACTAAAAATTTGTTTCAAAACCGGGCATTTAAGCTAAACCTTTTCGTTAATAAATTATTCTTATAATCTTATCTTTTGTTTATTATTTATTTTAGAGTATTCCTTTTTTTTAACTTAAGTAACAACGGGGTTTTTCGTTTCATAGTTTATTACTTTATGGTCTCCTGAAAATAAGACGGAACATTTGTAATGTAACTAGATAATTTTGACTTCGATCCATGGATCGAACTAAAAAATAAATTGATTATCGGGTCAAGTCGATGGGGAAGGTGAGAATCCCCATCTTGAAAATGATAAAACATACCAAAAAAAAGGTGAAACCCTGTACTTGCGTTTATTCCTTTTTCAAACAAAAGAATACCTTATTATATTGTTATTGATCAGGTTAAAACATTAGAGAATGTAAATAATTTATTTTTTTAATTAAATAAAAATGAAATAGTAATTTAGATTATTATCTATTATTATTAGATTAATATTATTTATAGTCTTGATAACTTTTAAATTTTAGAAAAAAAACCTTAGAAATACATTCTAACAAAAATTAGACCAATTCACATTATTCAGTCTATTTGTTTGATTATTTATTTGTCACACAAAAAAAACTTTTTGAGTTACCGGTAGAAAGCGATTTCGCTAACGAAAAAGCTTTCAATGCTGCCCAATACCCTTTCCTTTTCCAAATATTTTTACGAATACGTTTTTTTGAACTCGAGGTGCGCTTTTTTGGAACTGCCATTTTAAAATTCTAATAGGTTCATCGGTTGGATGTGAAAGACATCTATAAGCATTAGTTAATGATTGGGAATAACCAGTTAATGATTGGGAATAACCGAACCAAACTGCAATAAATAGGTTTTTTTATGAAAAATAGGTTTTATGAGTCAAGTTATGGGTCCTCTGATTCTCCCTTTTTGCTGTCATTATTTATCCTTGCTCTATAGGTATAACTAAATTATTGTAATACGTAATAATTAGATCGAAATTGCAATTTTTCGTTTTTATCTTCATTAACAATATTAATAATAAACTAATAATAAATTATTAATAATAAACTAATAATAAATTAAAACTAATAATAAATTAAAGTACATATTTATTTTTCACTCGTAACTTCTTCATATCATTTGACTAACCCTAATTCTTCATCTTCATTTGAAATATTTGAAGTAGTTTGGAAAGATTACGAAAAATTAAGGCTGTAAACTTCTATTTAAGTTTTATTTTATATATCTTATATCTTAATTTTGTTATTAATCGACCATTTTCAAAAGAAAAGAAATAAGAACTGGTGAATCAGAAACAATTAATTAAGATAATTTTTTTATTTATTTTTATATGGAATATACATATCAATATTCATGGATCATACCGTTCATTCCACTTCCAGTTCCTATGTTAATAGGAGCAGGGCTTTTACTTTTTCCAACGGCAACTAAAAATCTTCGCCGTCTGTGGGCTTTTCCGAGTGTTTTATTATTAAGTATAGTTTTGCTTTTTTCAGCCCATTTCTTTATTCAGCAACTAAATAACAATTCTGTCTATCAATATGTATGGTCTTGGACCATCAATAATGATTTTTCTTTAGAGTTCGGTTCCTTGGTTGATCCACTTACTTCTATTATGTCAATATTAATCACTAGTGTTGGGGTTATGGTTCTTATTTATAGTGACAATTATATGTCTC